GAGCCGAAGAAAAATACAAGGACTTTATATAATATATATATTTTGGATTTAAGATCTTGTATATCTATACTTGGTATATCTATATAAGTATAGATATATCCAAAATAAATAAAATAAAAGACTAAGCAACTCAAAAGTTTCTATTGTTGTGGTGGATCCACAATTAATCCTATGGATCAGGATTGGAGTATTTTTTTATATCCTGTAGTTTTGACCCACGAATAGAGCCAAGTATCACACACAACCCCTTACTACCTCATCCCATCCTGTATATTGTCCTTTTCGGTCTATGTCGGAATAGAAATCTATTATTCGACGAGTTTTACGAAAAAATTCTTCATAAGCAAAAGAACAAATAGTTCTTTTTTTTTTTACAAATTTAACACGACATGGGAAACTCCTTTTCTATTTCTAACCGAAAAAGGTTCCATCATATAATATATAATGAAGTGAGAGCCCGGATTCCCACAAAAAGGAATCGTTTCTTTCAATCCTCGCTCATTCTTAGTTATAGTTAATAATCCTAGTGATTGGATTTAGATGCTTATTCTGATAAGAAATGAAATATTCAAACGATTTTTTTATTTTTATCGAATGACTATTCATCTCTTTTATTTTTATGTAAATTGGGGGCAAAAAAGCTCTATGGAAAAACGGTGGTTCAATTCAATGTTGTCTAATGAAGAGTTCAAATTCAGGTGTGGACTAAGTCAAGCAATGGACAGTCTTGGTCCTATTGAAAGTACCGGTGGAAGTAGAAGTAAAGACCAGGTTATAACTGATACGGGTAAAAACATTCCTCATTCGAGTGATAGTGGCAGTAATGTTGATCATTTATTTGGCGCTAGGAATTTCATCTCTGATGACACCTTTTTAGTTAGGGATAGTAACGGGGACAGTTATTCCATATATTTTGATATTGAAAATCAGATTTTTGAGATTGACAATGATCCCTCGTTTTTGGATGAAGTAGAAAGTTCGTTTTATAGTTATCTGAATAATGAATCCAAGAGTGACGACCCCCACTCTGATCATTGCATGTATGATACTAAATATAGTTGGAATAATCACATTAATAGTTGCATTGACAGTTATCTTCGTTCTCAAATCCGTATTGATAGTAGCGACAATTACATTGATAGTTACATTTATGGCGAAAGTGGAAATAGTAGTGAAAGCAAAAATTACAATACTAATACAAAGGATAGTGATTTAACTCAAAGTTCGGATGATCTCGATGTAACTCAAAAGTACAGGCATTTATGGGTCCAATGCGAAAATTGCTATGGATTAAATTATAAGAAATTTTTTAAGTCAAAAATGAATATTTGTGAGCAATGTGGATCTCATTTGAAAATGAGTAGTTCAGATAGAATCGAACTTTTGATTGATCCGGGTACTTGGGGTCCTTTGGATGAAGACATGGTTTCTCTGGATCCCATTGAATTTCATTCGGAGGAGGAACCTTATAAAGATCGTATTGATTCTTATCAAAGAAAGACGGGATTAACTGAAGCTGTTCAAACAGGTATAGGTCAGCTAAATGGTATTCCCATAGCAATTGGAGTTATGGATTTTCAGTTTATGGGGGGTAGTATGGGATCTGTAGTAGGCGAGAAAATAACCCGTTTGATCGAATATGCTACAAATAAAGTTCTACCTCTTATTCTAGTGTGTGCTTCTGGAGGAGCACGTATGCAAGAAGGAAGTTTGAGCTTGATGCAAATGGCTAAAATATCCTCTGCCTTATATAATTATCAATTAAATAAAAGGCTATTTTATGTATCCATCCTTACATCTCCTACTACTGGTGGGGTGACAGCTAGTTTTGGTATGTTAGGGGATATCATTATTGCCGAACCCAATGCTTACATTGCATTTGCGGGTAAAAGAGTAATTGAACAAACATTGAATAAGACAGTACCTGAGGGTTCACAAACGGCTGAATACTTATTCCATAAGGGCTTATTCGACCCAATTGTACCACGTAATCCTTTAAAGGGTGTTCTGAGTGAGTTATTTCAGCTCCACACTTTCTTTCCTTTGACTTTGAATACAAATTCAATCAAGTAGCGTTTTTAAAATTCTATTGTGAATTAATTATCAGAATCAAAGTTAAAATCAGAAGAATGAGGTTTGCGTTTTCTTTGGTGACATAAGATCGAATTGTAATAAAGAATCAAACAAAAATTGCCAATTGTTTTTACCATGTTCTTGATTAGTAATAGTAGTAATCAGACAGTAAGATAAAAGAGCGGATTGGATTCTTCTTTTCACGAAATTAAGCAAGGTAAAATAAAACGAATTTCATGTTATCCTTTACGTATGTATAGATAATAGAAATAGAATTCAAATATAGATCGAAATAGAAAGAGACGTCTTGCATTTTTATATATCTCCCGCCAACTCCCATTTTTAGTAAAAATGGAGTCGGATTCTAACGAGAATCTTTCGGAAATTTGTAAGAAACTTTTTCTTTTTCATTTCGTTCTACATTACTTGCACTTATTATATACTTACTTATAGTTATAGTATAATTATTATAAGATATCTTTAATAAACTATTAATAATAACAGGTACAAATATTTAATCGAGGTACCCATCCTATGACAACTCTTAACTTACCCTCTATTTTTGTGCCTTTGGTGGGTCTAGTATTTCCAGCAATTGCAATGGCTTCTTTATCTCTTCATGTTCAAAAAAACAAAATTTTTTAGATTTGATGGGCCCCAACCTCACCCATTTCTTTTTCAAGGCTTAGACTTGGATCATAACACGAATAAATATTTATGGTATAAACTTCCTACGAATATACATGTGGAAAATTTACGGGTAAATGAATTTTAATTCGATATATATATATTAGTATAGTTTAAGATAAAAATAGATTGGAATCCGCCGATGCCGATGTCTGAACCGGAAAGTCCATATATCTAAATGTATGTAGATCTCCATAGGAGAGTCTAAGAAGGGGATGTTCTTATTTTAGATCGAACCAATTCAATTTGACGAATTATCCCGAAAGGTTCACGCCCGAATAGTGCTAGTTGATGAGAGTTACTTCGGAAACAAAAAAAAGAGTAAAGTCAAATTCGTTTGGGTTATTCTCTCAATTTCAATAAAAAGCACCTGGATCTAGTATGAGTTGGCGATCAGAACATATATGGATAGAACTTATAGCGGGATCTCGAAAAACAAGTAATTTCTGCTGGGCTTTTATCCTTTTTTTCGGTTCATTAGGATTTTTGTTGGTTGGAATTTCCAGTTATCTTGGTAGAAATTTGATATCTTTATTTCCATCTCAGCAAATCCTTTTTTTTCCGCAGGGGATCGTGATGTCTTTCTATGGAATCGCGGGTCTTTTTATTAGTTCCTATTTGTGGTGCACAATTTCGTGGAATGTGGGTAGTGGTTATGATCGATTCGATCGAAAAGAGGGAATAGTGCGTATTTTTCGTTGGGGATTTCCTGGAAAAAATCGTCGCATCTTCCTCCGATTCCTTATGAAAGAAATTCAGTCCATCAGAATAGAAGTTAAAGAGGGTATTTATGCCCGCCGTGTCCTTTATATGGAAATCAAGGGCCGGGGGTCCGTTCCTTTGACTCGTACCGACGAGAATTTGACTCCGCGAGAAATTGAACAAAAAGCTGCGGAATTGGCCTATTTCTTGCGTGTACCAATTGAAGTATTTTGAAATGATAAAAAGTTTTCTTTCCTTTCTTATCATTATCAGAAGGAAAATCCTCTCCCCTTTTCGATAGTTATAGCATAAAGCATAACTTATTTATTAACGGAGGGTTTACTCATAATGCTCATTCAAGCCAAAGTAGACGTATATGGTATGGAACAGCCATCAAAAACGAAATTTATTTATTGTTATTATTTCTTCACTTGAAGCGGGCTCTTACTTTTTTTCTTTTCTTTCTAGATTCAAGAATTAACCAACGAATCGCAAAACAAACAAACGGGGACTAGATTCTTAGGTTCAATACCTTGTAATAGAACTCATGCTTAATAGAAATCTTAGATCATATGGAATCGACGAAAGGGGCGGGTTCATTAAAAATTCACAGACGAAAAAAATGGCAAAAAAGAAAGCAGTCACTCCCCTTCTATATCTTGTATCTATAGTCTTTTTGCCCTGGGGGATCTCTCTCTCATTTCAAAAAAGTCTGGCATCTTGGGTTACTAATTGGTGGAATACTACACAATCCGAAACCTTTTTGAATGATATTCAAGAAAAGAGTATTATAGAAAAATTCATGGAATTAGAGGAACTCATCTTGTTGGATGAAATGATAAAAGAATACCCGGAGACATATCTACAAAAACTGAGTATAGGAATCCACAAAGAAACGATCCAATTAATCAAGATGCACAACGAGGGTCGGATCCATACGATTTTACACTTCTCGACAAATATAGTCTGTTTCGTTATTCTAGTTGGTTATTCTATTCTAGGTAATGAAGAACTTGTTATTCTTAACTCGTGGGTTCAGGAATTCCTATATAACTTAAGCGACACAATAAAAGCTTTTTCTATTCTTTTATTAACGGATTTATGTATCGGATTCCATTCACCCCACGGTTGGGAACTAATGCTGGGTTCTGTCTACAAAGATTTTGGATTTACTCATAATGATCAAATTATATCGGGCCTTGTTTCCACTTTTCCAGTCATTCTAGATACAATTTTAAAATATTGGATCTTCCGTTATTTAAATCGTGTATCTCCGTCACTTGTAGTGATTTATCATTCAATGAATGACTGAAAAAGATATTAATCCAAATATATTTATTCTAATATTTGTTAGTTTGGTTTGGGCATAAGCAAGCAAGGCGCTTAAAACTGTACTTCCTCGTTCTATTTAGACCCATCCGGGGATTCCTCCTATATTCCAGTAAAATTATTTCAGTAAATAGCAGAATCTTGGATAGGAAACTAACTATATTAGCGACCTACCTAATTTATTGTAGAAATTTTCGGTATCAATGATT